GGGAAGACCAAAGATCTTGCGCGACCGGTCCGCCAGAAAAACTCAAAAGAGAAAGAAGTCTCGTTAATCTCCTCATGCTCGTTCTAAGTTCGAAGTACCGTTTGGCCAAAGAAAAACCCGCTTCCTGACACGATTGCCTCTTTATATAGATAGATATAGGATCTATGGGGTTATTACTTAGAAGTCTATTTTGTACAAGATCCCCTCCTATCTGATAGAAAAGGGTCCCATGATCCCGAGCCGGTCTTATCTTGGCTCGCAAACCCCAAGTTTGTCTATGAAGAGCTAATCTAATTGTATTAGTTTCTATAATGGATTTCTTATGTGGAATACTAATGGATAGGGCCCCGTTGCTAAGTGCTACAAGATCTAATGCACTGGAACTCGTGGTTATGGACCCGAATCCTTTAGTATGGTACATTGTCTTTTCCAAGTAAAAACCCCTAGTATATGAAAGAATGAAAAGGTGCTTTCGTTCTTGTGGAATAAGAAGCCCTCGTACCTTAATGAAAGGAAAATAGGAATTTTTCGTTAGGTATTTGACCAAATAGGATCGTCCAGTTCCTATAGAACCTATCACTAAAATACCCGATAGGGCTAAGCGGAACGAAAAGGGTTTTCCATGAGATGGTAAATGAAAACGATTAGCCCCACACGAGGTTTGGGAATAAGTGATTGTCTGATAATGAGCAAGGAATATACGTCTTTCTGCTAAAGAGGATCTATTAAACTCATAATTCATTAGATCCTTGTTAGCAATGTCAAGTAGGTATCATAAGTAAATGGATCCCGGTTGTTCAATCCTTTGATAACCAAGGTCCTTCTTTGCTAAAGAGAAATGATCACTATGAGTCAGACTCAATAGAATTGGATCCATTCCAAATAGCGAGAATTAGGATTCTTGATCCCTCTCAATCTCTCTTTCAATTCGAGGATCCAGAGAGGTGTTTTCATAGTCATCTCCGAATATTTGCCATCTCCGAATATTTTGATTTCATTTTTCTATGATATGTCTTTCTATATGAAAATTGGTTATTTACGATGTACGATGATCCCTGTTAAGCATCCATGGCTGAATGGTTAAAGCGCCCAACTCATAATTGGTAAATTTGCGGGTTCAATTCCTGCTGGATGCACGCGAACGGGAACGTTCCATAAGTCTATTGGAACAGGCTCTCTATCCATGGAATCTCATCCATCATCCATACATAACGAATTGGTATGGTATATTCATACCATAACATAAGAACAATAAGAACTCGAATTCTTATCGATACTGGAACTCAGAGCATAGGAGGGAAAGTCGATTTATGGATGGAATTAAATACGCAGTATTTACAGAAAAAAGTCTTCGTTTATTGGGAAAGAATCAATATACTTTTAATGTCGAATCGGGATTCACTAAGACAGAAATAAAGCATTGGGTCGAGCTATTCTTTGGTGTTAAGGTAGTAGCTGTGAATAGCCATCGACTACCCGGAAAGGGTAGAAGAATGGGACCTATTCTGGGACATACAATGCATTACAGACGTATGATCATTACCCTTCAACCGGATATTCTATTCCACTTCTACTTTTAAAATTTAAATTAAAGGGTATTCTGAAAGAGGTATTTCTTTTATTTTCACAATTTCTTTCTTTTGAATCCAATTTCAAATTCGATTAGAAAGATAGAAAGGCCATGAGAATGGAAAAAGAAAAATCCAATTATCCATTCCATTCATTTTTTTAGAGATATAGAATACTTTTATAGAATACTTTAGTTAGTATTATTTATCTATAAAAAGTCTTTATTTTGCAAACTCAAAAATACAATAGTCAATATTCCTTATAATAGATATACTTAATTATATCATAAGAATCTTAAGATATATTTTGAATAGATAGAAATAGTAAATTGGAATTGAGACACCTATTCTATGACAGATTTAAACTTACCCGCTATTTTCGTGCCTTTAGTAGGCTTAGTGTTTCCGGCAATTGCAATGTCTTCTTTATTTCTTTATGTGCAGAAAAATAAGATTGTCTAGAACCGACGGGGACAAATTTGCTCAATGTATTTCCAGGATTATAATATAAAAATTTTGTAGTGTAAGTAATATATTAATATGATAGGGTATGTAGCTCTTTATACACACAAATGAAAAACGTCTATGGATGCGAATATAGGCTATGAGCATAAATGCATACATACGGGTAGCCGGGTATAGCGAGTTTTTTTAAGTGAATCCTGGAATTTTTTTGAATAGAAAGTCAATGTATCTAACCAATTATTTCACAGGGGTACTAGCTGCTGAAGGCGATTTCAGAATCAAAAAAAGTAAAGTCAAAATCATTTAGCTTATTCTCTCAATTTCAATTAACCGCTGCTGGATTTAGTATATCTAATATGAATTGGCGATCAGAACACATATGGATAGAACTTCTAAAAGGTTCTCGAAAAAGAAGTAATTTTTTCTGGGCCTGTATTCTTTTTCTAGGTTCATTAGGATTCTTAGCGGTTGGGGCTTCTAGTTATCTTGGTAAGAATATGATATCTGTACTTCCATCTCAACAAATTCTATTTTTTCCACAGGGGGTCGTGATGTCTTTCTACGGAATCGCGGGACTATTCATTAGCTCTTATTTGTGGTGCACTATTTTGTGGAATGTAGGCAGTGGTTATGACCGATTTGATAGAAAAGAGGGAATAGTGTGCATTTTTCGTTGGGGATTCCCTGGAATAAAACGTCGCATCTTCCTTCGATTCCTTGTGCGGGATATCCAATCAATTAGAATTCAGGTTAAAGAGGGTCTTTATCCTCGTCGTATCCTTTATATGGAAATACGTGGGCAGGGGGTCATTCCCTTGACTCGTACTGATGAGAAGTTTTTTACTCCACGAGAAATTGAACAAAAAGCTGCCGAATTGGCCTATTTCTTGCACGTACCTATTGAAGTATTTTGAGTACCAATTGCAATTTTTTTAATTTTAATTGTAAGGGTATTTTCGAGTATTTATCTAAAGGAAGGAACAACCGAGGATAAGAGAAAATTGCTTCTAATTTGTTTTGTCCAAGTGAGATATATGGCCTAATATTCTTCCCTTTTCATATGAAAGAAAGGGCTTTTTTTATTCTATTTCTCTATTCCACTCCATTTCCATCTAAGAAAGAACCCAATACAATGAAATTCCACTAGTATACAAAAAGAGAAATAGATACAAACACAAGGTCTCAAACCTTGTTATAGAATTTTTGCTTCAACAAAAAAAGAAATATCATATAGAGTCTGCGAATGAAGCGGATTCATTAACAACTCAATTTACATATCAAAAATGAAAAAAAAGAAAGCATTGCCTTCTTTCCTATATCTTGTATTTATCGTACTTTTGCCCTGGGGAGTCTCTTTCTCTTTTAACAAATGTCTGGAACTTTGGATTAAGAATTGGTGGAATACCAGACAACCTGAAACTCTCTTAACGAATATTCAAGAGAAAAAGATTCTAGAAGGATTCATAGAATTAGAAGAGCTTTTTCTCTTGGACGAAATGATAAAAGAGAAACCGAAGACACATGTACAAAAACCTCCTATAGGAATATACGAGGAAATAATACAATTGGCCAAAATAGATAATGAGGACCATCTCCATATCATTTTGCATTTCTCAACAAATATAATCTGTTTGGCTATTCTAAGTGGTTCTTTTTTTCTGGGTAAAGAGGAACTTGTTATTTTGAATTCTTGGGTTCAGGAATTCTTCTATAACTTAAATGACTCAATAAAAGCTTTTTTTATTCTTTTAGTTACGGATTTTTTTGTTGGATTTCACTCCACCCGCGGTTGGGAACTACTAATTCGTTGGGTCTACAACGATCTTGGATGGGCTCCTAACGAGCTAATTTTCACTATTTTTGTTTGTAGTTTTCCTGTGATTCTAGACACGTGTTTAAAATTTTGGGTTTTTTTTTGTTTAAACCGCCTATCTCCTTCGCTTGTAGTCATTTATCATTCAATTAGTGAAGCATAATTGGCTTTCCTAATATTAATAAAATTAGCATTTTTTTTCCTTTAGAAAGAAAGACCTTTTTCTTTTTAGCAAAATTCTTTCTATTTCTACCTGCTTAAGGTATTCATCATTCCAGTACAATTATTGCAGTAGAGTGGCAACAGACTCGTGTATAGGGAACTAGATTAACTTAGCTACCTATCTAATTTATTGTAGAAATTCCGGGATCCGCGATTGGACATGGAAAATAGAAAGAATTTTTCTTGGTTAAAGGAACAGATGATTCGATCGATTTCTGTATCGATCATGATATACGTAATAACTCGGACATCTACTTCAAATGCATATCCCATTTTTGCGCAGCAGGGTTATGAAAACCCGCGGGAAGCAACTGGACGAATTGTATGTGCCAACTGCCATTTAGCTAATAAGCCCGTGGATATTGAAGTTCCCCAAGCTGTGCTTCCTGATACTGTATTTGAAGCAGTTCTTCGAATCCCTTATGATATGCAGCTGAAACAAGTTCTTGCTAACGGGAAAAAGGGAGGGTTAAATGTGGGTGCTGTTCTTATTTTGCCTGAGGGATTCGAATTAGCACCGCCTGACCGTATTTCTCCTGAGTTGAAAGAAAAGATAGGAAATCTCTCTTTTCAGAGTTATCGTCCCAATAAAAAAAATATTCTTGTGATAGGCCCTGTTCCCGGTAAGAAATATAGTGAAATTGTCTTTCCCATTCTTTCCCCCGATCCCGCTACAAAAAAAGACGTCCATTTCTTAAAATATCCCATATATGTAGGGGGAAACCGAGGAAGGGGACAGATCTATCCCGATGGTAGCAAGAGTAACAATACAGTTTATAATGCTACGTCAACAGGTATAGTAAAAAAAATACTACGTAAAGAAAAGGGGGGATATGAAATATCCATAGTTGATGCGTCGGATGGGCGCCAAGTGATTGATATTATACCTCCCGGGCCAGAACTTCTTGTTTCAGAGGGGGAATCAATCAAGCTTGATCAACCATTAACAAGCAATCCTAATGTGGGAGGGTTTGGTCAGGGGGATGCGGAAATAGTGCTTCAGGATCCATTACGCGTCCAAGGCCTTTTGTTCTTTTTCGCATCTGTTATTTTAGCACAAGTCTTTTTGGTTCTCAAAAAGAAACAGTTTGAAAAGGTTCAATTGTACGAAATGAATTTCTAGATCCCGGGATTTCTTACCATTAAGTTGGTAAAAAGTCTCGATTTCTGGAATTCCTTATTTCTATTTCATGCAAAAGAAGAGAATCCAAGGCAGAGGCGAGAACAATAAAAGGAACAAGTCCTTTTAGGAGGAATTGCAGGTCTTCGTAATCTTCTATTAGGCACAAGAAAAAGGCTTTTTTACCTTTTTCTTGTGTCAATTCTTCTTGTACTGAAGTAAGAATCCTTTTTCTTCTTATTTGTTTTGCGAAAGATTACTATTTATTCTTTATTCGGGTCTGTCTCTTGGACTTCCTTTGCTTAGGTTTGACGCGGTAGTGGACAAACAGAGGGAAAGAAAGTATGGCGGGGGACAAATTTTTTGTGAGCAGATAGAATTGCTTGACTTTTTCAATTAAGTTCAACTTCGAACTTACAGAAATTTTGTAAAAAAAAAGTATACCCTTCCCTTCCATTAAAGGGTACTTTTTTAGGTTAATGGAGTGGTTTTGATTAAGGTTTTATTAGTTTATTACTCTAAACTAAATCAAAGATTTGCAGGACACTTTCTTCGTGGAATAAAATATTGGATGAATCCTTAATTTATCCACTCTTTGTTGTTGCTTCATAAGAGTGAAGTAAATCAATTTTATGGGCGAAAAGCAGGCGCTTTAAACCCACCAACGGATTGCTTCACTAACATTATTAGCAAACAAAAAAAGAAATAGAAGGATTCTAACCATCAAAGCAAAGGCTTTCTCTTTGTTATTGTTACAAATAAAAATAGGTAACCAATTTATAGATTATGGAATAAATTAAAATCACGTTATAAGAATTCCGCGGGTCCTTTCCGCTCTAATCAGATAAAAGGGGGTAAGGACCCGCTAAGCTCCTACTTTTTCATGTTTACAATCTGGCTCCTCCAATTACTATAGAGATGAACCCAATCCAGAATACGAACCGTAAAAGAAAACACCTATTAAACCAATCACAAGAATACCGGTTACAGTGCCTATCAGCCAAAGAGGAATTCTTCCTGTAGTATCGGCCATTTCCCCCACTTTCCTCCACATTTTCTCAAGTGGTCGTGCTAGAGACAAAAACAGTCATGGATAGTTATAAGGATGGTATCCTTCCAAATGGGATAAGAGAATTCTTACTATTCTCTACCTTTCTCTCAATTGAAGAAGTAATTGGAAAATAAAACAGCAAGTACAAAAATAAGTAATAAACCCCAGTATAGACTGGTACGATTCAATTCAACATTTTGTTCATTCGGGTTTGATTGTGTCATAGTTCTATAGTTGGAATTTAGTTTATCGTTGGATGAACTGCATTGCTGATATTGATCCCAAGAAAAAAACCGTGGGTACAGCTAATCCGTGAACAGCTAGCCATCGCACTGTAAAAATAGGATAGGTTCGATCTATGGTCATTGGGGGCCTCCTAAAAGGATCTACTAAGTTCATCTAGTTGTTCTAAAGAATCAAAACGGTCGGTTATTAATGGAATTCCTTGTCGACTTTCCGTGAAATATTCGTTTGGCCGAGGACTTCCAAACACGTCATAAGCTAAACCCGTACTGACAAATAACCAACCCGCAATGAATAGGGAAGGTATAGTAATGCTATGAATAACCCAGTAGCGAATACTGGTAATAATATCAGCAAAAGAACGTTCTCCCGTGCTTCCAGACATGCCGAGCTCCCCGAATTTTTGTACATTCAAAAAAGGAATTGATTCCGTAAAAGATGGGATCAACCAGTAAATAGAAAATTACTGATATTTCATCCTTGTGAGATTGTCAATTTGGTACCAAAGGTGTATTTTGAGTATACCAAATTAGTATAGCTATCCTTCCTATGGCACAGCAATCCTGTTTGGCTTGGTCCCGAAACAGAATTCCCTTTTTTTCTTCTTTGTTTTTTGTCTATAGAGAAACTACATGTTATTCAAGGCATCAATAGAAACCCCAATTTTTGAGTCCTACTTATTTTCATTGTCTTCGGAATAGTAAAATAATTGAATTTGGAATAGTGACCAGGATCTTGGGAAAACCTAAGTAAATTATCAATACAATAGGTTTGGATAAAGAATTTAGGAAGGATATTCTCATATTGACACAATATAAGGATAAGTATATGCGAAATCTATCCCTTTTTAGTTAAAAGTTTTATTATTATTCGAATCCAACTTTTCCCTTTAATTAAGGAATTAAATTGGTTAGTATAAAATACTATCTAAAAAACAGAAAATCCAATAGTAGATAATCCGTTATGAAAGAAACGGAATACATTGCTTGAAGATTCAAGATTCGGAATCAATCCTATCTTGTTTGTTGGATTAGGTCTAACTTTCTTAACCAAATGCAAGCATGTAACTTTACGAGATGAAATAGAGAGAGACAGAAGATAGAACTTAAAAGAAAAAGATAAAAGAATAAATAAAAAAAAGTCAATTTTTCCCTTTTTCAGGGGGACCTTTGGGAGTCGCGGAATGGTTTTCTTCTCCTCTTATTCCATAAGGAATACAATTTGAAAAAGAAATAATCTGAAATAGAAAGAACTTTTTTCAAATTCCATTCTTTATTTATCTTTTATTCCAAAATTCCTAAAAAATACAATTTTTTTTAACGGGTTTAGATGATCTAGTTCTTAATATTATTACTTTACTTAACTAACAGATTCCACAATAAATCTCTTGATTCGGAATTAGGGACTCATGTCCCATTCCCATCTGATGAATCGATTTTCTTTTCCACTTCTGTATCTCCCTCTATCTTGTTTTTTAGTATTATCTAAAATAACCGATCAATTAGGAATTTTCCATAACTTAGGTAAGTGCTTTACCAACATATGTAGTGTAGTAAAAAAAAAATGGAATTTAACCCCTTCATGCTTACTATAACTAGTTATTTCGGTTTTCTACTGGCTGCTTTAACTATAACCCCAGCTCTATTTATTGGCTTGAACAAGATACGTCTTATTTGAAATGAATTGAATGAATAAGTCAGAAAATAAGAATCTTTCTTTTGGATTCCTGATATTATAGGACCTTTTTCCACGCGAATTACCAATTCTTTTTTTTGTCATTGAGATTCGTGGATAATTTAGACTATTATTTAGAGATAGATCGTACCTCTTTTTTTATACCCTCGAACAAATCGAAATGATTGAAGTTTTTCTATTTGGAATCGTCTTAGGCCTAATCCCTATTACTTTAGCGGGATTATTCGTGACTGCGTATTTACAATACAGGCGTGGGGATCAGTTGGATCTTTAATTGAGTACTATTTATTTTTTGATTGACCTCCTCCAGACTAGAGAGGAGGTCCAATTGGAGTTGTAATTCGACTTTTTTTTAATTATTTTACTCTGTTTCGACATAAGATAGATAGAATCACGCTCTGTAGGATTTGAACCTACGACATCGGGTTTTGGAGACCCGCGTTCTACCAAACTGAACTAAGAGCGCTTTCAAAAAGAAAATCCTTTTCTACTCCTAACGTGTCTCACGTACGTATAGTATCCACAAATTCAAGTTATATACACTTTAATTGATCTCCGCGCTACTGTCTATAAAGAAGAGAGAAGTAATAGGTAGGGATGACAGGATTTGAACCTGTGACATTTTGTACCCAAAACAAACGCGCTACCAAGCTGCGCTACATCCCTCTTCCAAATTGTTGTACAATGCCATTGTACACAATTCCTTTCTTGTTTTCCACATCGTAATTTTCTTCTATTTCTCTATCTATATACAACTTTCTTGTCATTTCTTGTTTTTGGTCTCATATAATCAAGGAAGGGTATATATCGAAAATCCAGTTGAATTTCACCTATAAAAGAAAGATTACTATTCCTTAGTAATGTATAGGAAGAAGGGGTCATCTTTTTCTTTTTTAGGGATAGGAAAATCTCGTCTATACGGTTCATTCTATATATATAGAATATTGATTTTGTTTTTTTAGTTAGGAATTTCGCCTAAATAAAGAAATACAAACGATCTTGGGCAAGAGTATCTGATCATATATGTATTCTAATAAGGAAGGAGGATTTTCAATGCGGGATATAAAAACATATCTCTCTGTAGCACCCGTGCTAAGTACTCTATGGTTTGGGGCTTTAGCAGGTTTATTGATAGAAATTAATCGTTTATTCCCAGATGCTTTGTCATTCCCTTTTTTTTAATTCTATTTATTCCTATACGAGAGGTAGAATTCTTCATGACATGAAGAAAATTTTCTTTCATTTTTTAGTATACGAATCAAAAAGAAAGAAAAGATGGATTGGGTTGAACCTCAGAGTTAGCAAAAATTTGGTAAATCTCATTTTGGAAGATAAATTTAATTAAAAGCGGTATCCAAGCTAAGTCAGGACTCACAAATTCAAGCATAGAAAGAGCCGGGCTTGCTACTTAAATGAAAGGATTGTATTCTTTAATTATTTCTCCATTTTTTATTCATTCTATTGGATTTTATTCTTCTTTTTCCGATCCAATATAGAAGAATAAAAGAACAGGTATGAGAATTAAGTTAAGTCGATCAAAAAAGGAAAGGAGGTTCATGGCCAAGGGCAAAGATGTTAGAATAAGAGTGATTTTGGAGTGTATCAGTTGTGTTCGAAAGGGTACCAATAAGGAATCGACGGGGGTTTCTAGATATAGTACTCAAAAGAATCGCCACAATACACCCCGACAATTAGAATTAAGAAAATTTTGTCGTTATTGCCGCAAGCATACGATTCATAATGAAATAAAGAAATAGGAGCGTCGTGGTTTTTATTTTTCTAAAGAATAGAAAGAATAAGAATTTATTAATTTATTATTTAATATATAGAACAGAGATAGAATACAAAATACAAATTCACTTTAGGTAGATATTATTTCATATGTATAGAGGTTTATATATATCATAGTATATGAATCAAATAATATATGGACCAAAGAAAGACTACTTCTTCTGGATCCAAAATTAATAAAATAAAGAAATCCATTTTTTTTTTTTCCAATTTTAAAATAAGGAATAAATAATGTATATATCTAAACAACCTTTTCGTAAATCTAAGCAACCTTTTCGTAAATCCAAACAAACTTTTCATAAATCCAAGCAACCTTTTCGTAAATTTAAACAACCTTTTCGTAAATCCAAACAAACTTTTCGTAGGCGTTCCCGAATTGGTCCGGGGGACCGAATTGATTATAGAAACATGAGCTTAATTAATCGATTTATTAGTGAACAAGGAAAAATATTATCCAGACGAATAAATCGATTAACCTTGAAACAACAACGATTAATTACTCTTGCTATAAAACAGGCTCGTATTTTATCTTTCTTACCATTTCGTAATTATGAAAATGAGAAGCAATTTCAAGCCCAGTCAATTTCAATAATTACTGGTCCTAGACACAGAAAAAATAGACATATTCCTCAATTAACACAAAAGTTCAATTCCAATCGAAATTTAAGAAACTCCAACCAGAATTTAAGAAACAACAATCGGAGCTTAAGTTCCGATTGTTGATGTTTTATTCGAAAGGGTCAGACTCATATATAAATAAAGTAATCCAGTTTAGATTCTCTTGTTTGTTATAAGAAAAGAAAAAAAATGGGAAAAAATAAATAGTTTTTTATTTATTGCAACATGCTCGTTGATTCCTACCACTTAATCTTAATTTATTGTATCTTCCCGGAGTTCCCTCTCCGGGAATTCGGTTTTAATTATTCCTGTATATTACTTTTTGTCCCTTTAATTGATGGTCTTTATTTTATTGGAAATCGTGGAAAGATTATTTGGATTTAATACAGCTACTTGTGCAAGCATTTTACGATTAAGAATCAATTCCTTTTTGTACAGATTGTGTATTAATTTACTATAACTATCGAATATTTTATATATCCGTGTTGCTGCGTTTATCCGAGTGATCCACAAACGACGAAAATCCCTCTTTTGCCTGCCTCTATCTCGATGAGAAGAAACAAAAGCTCTTCTTACTTGTTGAGTAATCATTCGATTAAGTCTTAAATGAGCCCCTCTAAAGTTTGAGGCAAATGAACGCATTTTTGTTCGTCGTCTCCGAGCTATATATCCTCGTGGAACTCTGGTCATTGAATCAAATTAACCTTAATGAATAACTAATGATTTCTCTTCTTTTAACGGTTCTTTTTCCCATTAATAACAAAACGGATTATTCCGATATATAAAATATATATTCCAATGGCTTTTGCTACTATAACCTTCCCAACCACGATTTTTTATTCTATCCCCTTCAGTTATTTCGCATAGAAATAACAAATTCTAACGATACTAAAAAAACAGTGGGTTCCATCGTTTCTATGGTTCTCTTTTAAACGGTGAGGCCCTCTCTATACACCGGAGCCCTTTCTTTCATCAAAAGGTATTGTGAACTTGTATAGTTCACAGTCTTTGGCTCTACCTATCCATTCTAGAGTAAATCGCTCTTTTCACAATAAATAAGAGTTATTCATACAGTGACGGTATTTAATTATGAAAGTTGGCTAAGTAGCTGACCCTTTAGTCCGTTCTTTTAAGATAAAAGAGCATAAGCCTTTTCTTTTTATTACTATTTCCTCCGCTTAATCGATAACCATTTGCTACCAATGGGGGAATTGCTTCTTCCAATCTAGATGATTGGATTTGCACCAAAGGAAACCATAAATTCCATATACCATAGAAATCTAGGAGAGAGAAGCTCTATCCTATTCATTGGTACCGATCATGGATATTTCAAAAATTGTCTTATTTGTTTGAATTCATGATCTGAACGAGTCGCACATACACCCTAGCACATGTTCCTCGACGCTGAGGACATCCCTTAAGCGCGGGCGTTTTTCTAGCATTTCGTATTGGCTGTCTTGCATTTCTAATAAGTTGTTTAACCGTTGGCATGTTGTATGTATATAGAAAAAATGGATTGGTTTAGATCGATCTTAACCTGATGATTCATCATCATGAAGTATTTCTATTTTCTAAAAAATCGCATAAAACCCGATAAATTTACAAGAAATTCAGCCACTACCAATCCTTAAACATTTCTGGAAACCATACTGGATCAGTATCGGAGTGCTCGTCAATCATTTCATCCCCTACAATATCAACAAGTCCATAAGCTTTGGCTTCGTCTGCTGACATAAAAACATCCCTTTCCATGTCTTCGGATACAACCCAAAAAGGTTTGCCTGTTCTTAGTGCATAAACCCTTGTGATCATTTCGCGAACTTTGTGTAATTCTTCCACTTCTAGTAAAAATTCTGGTGTCCTTGCCCGATAATAAGCACTAGCCGGTTGGTGAAGCATAATTCTAGCGTGAGGGAATGCTATACGTTTAGTGGGTTCTCCTCCAAGCAGAATGAAGGAGGCCATGGACGCGGCTATTCCGAGGCATATTGTATATATATCTGGTGTCACCGTTTGCATTGTATCAAAAATTGCCATTCCCGAGATTAACCACCCGCCGGGGGAGTTTATAAACAAAAAAATATCACTAATTCCATCTTCTATACTGAGATATACCATGAGACCTGTAATATGATTCGTGATCTCGCAACGAATCTCTTGACCTAAAAAAAGTGTCCTTTCTCGATACATAACATTGTATAAGTCAACCCAAGTCGCTTCTTCATCTCCGGGAATCCGGTAAGGTACTTTTGGAACACCAATGGGCATATTAGATTAATATTATTAGATTTAAGTAAGAAAACTACACTTTAATATGGAAACTTAAGAATGGAAGAGAAAGAAAGAATCTGCAGTTTATTATTTTCATTTTTTTCTTATTCTATAAGAATACTATAGATTCTATTAATACATGGATTGAAATGATACATAGATTGAAAAATTATACATATAAGGAAGGTAAGACAGATTGAATAAAGAAAAAGGAATCTGTGATTCGAATGATAAACAAAGAGGGATTAGGGATCTATTCTTCGTTTTTCAAAATAGCCCAAGCTACCCGTTGCATATTGGCACTTATCGAGTATAGAATAGATCTGCTTCTCTTTTTTCTTACAAACAGAATTGGCTTCTTATTTTTAATGAAATGAAATAAATATGCACGCTTTCTGACACAGAATCCCCTAGAAGGGTTAGGTACATAGGATATGGATAGTCTTTTCCAATGCGATAAAATAAAACGACATCGTGTCTATTTTTCTTTGCTAAAGGGGTATTTCCATGGGTTTGCCTTGGTATCGTGTTCATACTGTCGTATTGAATGATCCGGGTCGATTGCTTTCGGTGCATATAATGCATACAGCTCTAGTTTCTGGTTGGGCTGGCTCGATGGCTTTATACGAATTAGCAGTTTTTGATCCCTCTGATCCTGTTCTGGATCCAATGTGGAGACAAGGTATGTTCGTTATCCCCTTCATGACTCGTTTAGGAATAACCAATTCGTGGGGTGGTTGGAGTATTTCAGGAGGAACTATAACGAATCCGGGTATTTGGAGTTATGAAGGTGTGGCAGGTGCGCATATTGTGTTTTCTGGTTTGTGTTTCTTGGCAGCTATCTGGCATTGGGTATATTGGGACCTAGAAATATTCTGTGATGAGCGGACGGGAAAACCTTCTTTGGATTTGCCCAAGATCTTTGGAATTCATTTATTTCTTGCAGGGGTGGCTTGTTTTGGCTTTGGTGCATTTCATGTAACCGGTTTGTATGGTCCTGGGATATGGGTGTCCGATCCTTATGGACTAACAGGAAAAGTACAAGCTGTAAATCCTGCGTGGGGTGCAGAAGGTTTTGATCCTTTCGTTCCGGGAGGAATAGCTTCGCATCATATTGCTGCGGGTACACTGGGCATATTAGCGGGCCTATTCCATCTTAGTGTCCGTCCGCCTCAACGTCTATACAAAGGATTACGTATGGGCAATATTGAGACTGTACTTTCCAGTAGTATCGCTGCTGTTTTTTTTGCAGCTTTCGTAGTTGCCGGAACTATGTGGTATGGATCGGCAACTACCCCAATCGAATTATTTGGACCTACTCGTTATCAGTGGGATCAAGGATACTTTCAGCAAGAAATATATCGAAGAGTTAGTGATGGGTTAGCCGAAAATCTTAGTTTATCAGAAGCTTGGTCTAAAATTCCCGAAAAATTAGCTTTTTATGATTATATTGGTAATAATCCGGCAAAGGGGGGATTATTCAGAGCAGGCTCAATGGACAATGGGGATGGAATAGCTGTTGGATGGTTAGGACATCCCGTCTTTAGAGATAAAGAAGGGCGCGAACTTTTTGTACGTCGTATGCCTACTTTTTTTGAAACATTTCCGGTAGTTTTGGTAGATGAAGAGGGAATTGTGAGAGCGGACGTTCCTTTTAGACGAGCAGAATCCAAATATAGCGTTGAACAAGTAGGCGTAACGGTGGAGTTCTATGGTGGCGAACTTAATGGAGTAAGTTATTCTGATCCTGCTACTGTAAAAAAATATGCGAGGCGCGCCCAATTAGGAGAAATTTTTGAATTAGATCGAGCTACTTTGAAATCAGATGGTGTTTTTCGAAGCAGTCCAAGGGGTTGGTTCACTTTTGGTCACGCTACCTTTGCTTTGCTCTTCTTTTTCGGGCACATTTGGCATGGCGCTCGAACCTTGTTCCGAGATGTTTTTGCTGGTATTGATCCAGACTTGGATGCTCAAGTGGAATTTGGAACATTCCAAAAAGTGGGGGATCCAACTACAAGAAGACAGACAATCTGATACCACATTGCCATGGTATGGTATCTTTAGCCTCCCTTTTTTGATTTGATATGGGAAACATCTCCTGTCCTTTCTTTGATTCTTTTTTTTATATGGGAAATGATCCCAAATGACAAGTGAATAGGTGTGGAAGTTATAATTGTAAATAAACCACGATCGAATCTATGGAAGCATTGGTTTATACGTTCCTTTTAGTTTCAACTTTAGGGATAATTTTTTTCGCTATCTTCTTCCGAGAACCACCTAAGGTTCCGACTAAAAAATGAAATAATTTAATTGAAGTAAGAAGTCTCCCAGCTGGGAGACTTCTTACTTCAACTAGTCCCCATGTTCTTCGAATGGATCTCTTAATTGTTGAGAGGGTTGCCCAAACGCGGTATATAAGGCATACCCGGTAAAGCTTACAAGTAAACCAGATATGAAGATGGCGACTAAAGTTGCTGTTTCCATTTTTATAGAATTTCAAGATTACAATGGATCTATGATAAAGATCGTGTATTTACAACTACAACGGAATAGTATACAAAGTCAACACCAATGATTAAATAGAATTTATGGCTACACAAACCGTCGAAGATAGTTCTAGACCTAGACCAAAACGAACTGGCGCAGGTAGTTTATTGAAACCCTTGAATTCGGAATATGGGAAAGTCGCTCCGGGTTGGGGGACTACTCCTTTTATGGGGGTTGCAATGGCTTTATTCGCGATATTCTTATCTATCATTTTAGAAATTTATAATTCTTCTGTTTTACTGGACGGAATTTTAGTCACTTAGGTTTCTACTAACTAAAACTACGAAGTCATAGTTTTTCCATCCAAAAAAGGCCTTTCTGCTTTAAGTTCCACATTTCTAAACATTCTGGTAGTTCGACCGTGGATTTTTTTGTTTTGGTATCTCTGGAATATGAGTGTGTGACTTGTTAGAATTGATCCTATTGATAATACATAGAAAGGGCCTGTTCTCTCTATCAAAATGATTCTAATTCGTCGGATATTATTTATTCTAGTATCTGGAACACGAAATACATAGAGTGGATCAAGAAAAAAAAATGGAACTATGATTCATACTCACTATTTAGACCTCGCAACCAGACTGAAAAAAAAAAAATTCAAGTAGTTCTTAATAAAAAAAGAACTTTTCTTCTTTCCAATTTTGTTTGTCCAAAAGACAACATTTTTTCTCTCGATTTTGTCGAGTCATTACACCAATTCAATAAATGATCATCAAGCGGTTCTTATTCGAAGAACCCTTGCCTTTTCTTTTGTTTAGCTTGAGACTCAATCATCGTGGCTCTAGTATGAATCTAAGGTTTTAATTGAACTGATTCATAGGATCGCAACAAGATAATTTCTATTAGAAAACCACTATAAATATTTATTATTTTACTAGTAAAATAAATCAAAAATAAATAAATAAAAAATAGGGAAGAGAAAAGTCAAGAGGCCTCTTATGATCAACATAAGGGAAAGAAAGACAGATGAGCCCACTTGAGATTTTTTGGCATTATCATCACAAAGAAGAAATTCTGGATTTTTCTTATTTAATATCTTCAAGGCAAATTGATACAATCCTGTGGCTGATGAAGTTTTGAGCCTTTTTTTTTTTTTCTAATATCCGTTGAAAATTTGTGTGTTTCTGCTTGAGCCGTATGAGATGAAATTTTCATATACGGTTCTCAGAGGGGGGGGGTCAGACTAGTTACCTATCTCAATAAAGTATATGATTGGTTTGAGGAACGTCTTGAGATTCAGGCAATTGCGGATGATATAACGAGTAAATATGTTCCTCCTCACGTCAACATATTTTATTGTTTAGGAGGAATTACACTTACTTGTTTTTTAGTACAAGTTGCTACCGGTTTTGCTATGACTTTTTACTACCGACCAACCGTTACAGAGGCTTTTTCCTCCGTTCAATATATAATGACGGAGGCCAACTTTGGTTGGTTAATCCGATCAGTTCATCGATGGTCAGCAAGTATGATGGTTCTAATGATGATCCTGCACGTATTTCGTGTGTATCTCACGGGTGGATTTAAAAAACCCCGTGAATTAACTTGGGTCACAGGTGTGGTTTTGGCTGTATTGACTGCATCATTTGGTGTAACCGGTTATTCTTTACCTTGGGATCAAATCGGTTATTGGGCAGTCAAAATTGTGACAGGTGTACCTGAAGCGATTCCGGTAATAGGATCCCCTTTAGTGGAGTTATTACGTGGAAGTGCTAGTGTGGGGCAATCCACTTTGACTCGTTTTTATAGTTTACATACCTTTGTACTGCCTCTTCTTACTGCTGTATTTATGTTAATGCACTTTCCAATGATACGTAAGCAAGGTATTTCTGGTCCTTTATAGGGAAGGCTTATCATAGAAAATTCGAATTCTCAGATATCATATCGGGTAGGTTGTGGTATTTCATTGCTACAAACATGGGTTATTATAAAATAAGACATGTCATTTGGATACTTCTCTTCAACTTTGCAGTATACAAATATCTTAAGTATTTTGATAGAAATAGTTGAAGTTAATTTTACGAAAAAAAAATAAGGCGGATTATGGGAGTGTGTGACTTGAATTATTGATTTAGCCATGCAGATAGAGAATTAGATCTGCCGCATTAGAATTCACGACCAAAGGTGTCTCCGCATCCAATCAATACGTAAGTCCCCTATCTAGGAAGGATAGGCTGGTTCATTCGAGGAGAATATTTTCTATGATCATACCCCAACCATGTCATCCATGAACAGGCTCCGTAAGATCCCCTAGAGTATAAATGGAATAAGTCATGTGATATGATCCAATTCTATATTTATTACACTTACTTTTTATTATAGTATGGAAATGCATTCATTTTCTTTGCATTGATTTCGATCCGCAATATTATCGGAGTAAAAGAAGGGATCTAAGGAAGAAAGTAGGCTAAACTTTTTAATTTTTTATTAGTAACAAGTAAATACTTTGTTTGGACGTAAGAAACTTGTGGTATTGAGGGGATAAACACCAACTAATCAAGAGACAATCCACAAAGCAATTGATCATGATCAAATTTGTAAGCCCACTTGGATATTGAGCATTTACGCATAAGAATAGGATTCTTTTCAATGAGTAGTTATAGGTGGAACTTCGGAAAAGATAATCTGATAAAGCTTTTCTTACTTTGATTCATTGAGTCATTATATAACCTATTCTATTGTGGATCCTCCACGGTCTTATTTCTTTCATTCTTGCTCGAGCCGGATGATGAAAAATTCTCATGTCCGGTTCCTTTGGGGGATGGATCCTAAAGAATTCACCTATCCCAATAACAAAGAAACCTGACTTAAATGATCCTGTATTAAGAGCAAAATTAGCTAAAGGAATGGGACATAATTATTATGGGGAACCCGCATGGCCCAACGATCTTTTATACATTTTTCCAGTAGTAATTTTAGGTACTATTGCATGTAATGTAGGTTTAGCGGTTCTCGAGCCGTCAATGATTGGTGAACCGGCGGATCCGTTTGCAACTCCTCTGGAAATATTACCCGAGTGGTACTTCTTTCCCGTATTTCAAATACTTCGTACAGTACCCAATAAGTTATTGGGCGTTCTCTTAATGGTTTCTGTTCCAACAGGCTTATTAACAGTACCCTTTCTCGAGAATGTCAATAAATTCCAAAATCCATTTCGTCGCCCAGTAGCTACGACCGTTTTTTTAATCGGTACTGTAGTAGCTCTTTGGTTAGGTATTGGAGCAACATTACCTATTGATAAATCCTTAACTTTAGGTCTTTTTTAGGGATTTTTTTTTAGGTTGATTCATTCAACCGTGAAGTCCCCTCAATGGGTATCTAGGAAATAGTTACTTCCAAGTCAATCTTCCCTAGATACCTAAAATCTATTTTATTATGATCCATTTCGCAAAAATATAGATTGTGCCAAAGATGCAAAATTGTTTTCTTTTTTCTTTTTATTCTAATTCGAAAAAGAAAAAGAGGAAAAATTGTAATGGATTTAAAGCGAGAACTTGTTCTTAGGTAAATCAATTGGGAGATGCTTCTCTAGAGTGGCCCATATAAGTTTTCCATCTTCCATACGAAAGCTGTCAATTCTCATAAGATCCTCTTCAGTCTTACTCAAAAGGTCCAATAGTGTATGTATATTGGCCCTTTTGAGACAATTATATGTTCTAGAAGGCAATTCTAATTGATCAATAAAAATACAATTTAATGGAATTCCTTTTTTGTTTTTCTTTAGATTAGTGAATCCTTTTTGAAAGGTTAAAAGAGGTGGAGTAAACCTGGTTTTATTTTCTTCGAAACTAAGGCCTTCTTCCTCTGCGTGTAGAAAAGGAAGAAATAAATCAATCAAATTACGAGAAGCTTCATAAAGCGCTTCTTTAGGGGTTAAACTGCCATTCGTCCATATTTCGAGAAAAAGTATCTCGTGTTTTTCATTTCCATTCCCACAAGAAAAAATACTATAATTCACATTTCGAACAGGCATGGATACAGCATCTATAGGATAACTTCCATCTTGAGAGTTCTTTCTGAGTTCCGTATGATATCCACGATCTCTCTTGATCTGTAACTCAATACATAAATCAATGGGGTCTTTCAAGTTAGCTACAGGTTGTGTCGTATCAACGATTTCTACGGAAGGTGGTAAGATTATATCTTGAGCGGTTATGTATCTAGGACCTTTGACGCAAATTAATGCGTCTCTAACTCCATAGAGATTACTTCTCAATACAATTTCTTTCAAATTTAGTAAAATTTCTTGTATGGATTCTTCAATACCTACTATAGTAGAATATTCGTGTGGCACGTTCCCAAATTTTGCGCGTGTGATACATGTTCCTTCTATTTCTCCAAGTAAAGCTCTTCGCAAGGCAATACCGACAGTATCTGCTTGACCTTTTCTAAGTGGGGACAGAATGAAACGACCATAATAAAGACGCTTACTATCTACTCTTGATTCAACACACTTCCACTGTAGTGTTTGGGTGGATCCTGTTACCTCCTCTCGAACCATAATAGATTAGTATTTATTTGATCATTAAATCGTTTATTTCTCTTGAAAACGGTTTAATTCTTTTACAGACGTCTTTTTTTAGGAGGTCGACATCCATTATGTGGCATAGGTGTTACATCGCGTATACAACTTAACCGTACACCACTTTTAGCAATGGCTCGTAATGCGGCATCTCTTCCGCTACCAGCCCCTTTTACCATAACTTCTGCTCGTTGCAAACCCACTGTACGAATAGCATCTACTGCTGTTCTTTGACCGGCATAGGGTGATGCTTTTCTTGAGCTTTTGAATCCACAAGTACCTGCGGAGGACCAGAAAACCACCCGACCTTGTGGGTCTGTAACAGTTATAATGGTATTGTTGAAACTGGCTTGAACATGAATAACCCCTTTTGTTATTCTACGTGCACTCTTCCGTAAACTAAAACGGGCATTCCTACGCAAACCAATACGCACTTTCTTACGTGAACCTACTTTTGGTATAGCTTTTGTCATATTTTATTATCTCATAAATATGAGTTAGAAATAACAAAAAGAAAAAAAGATACAAAGATATCCGTTTCAAGGTTAAATATATCCTTTACTTTCATTTTTTGATTTGGAATTTGGACATTTCTGTGGGTACTTTTCTTTACTTTTTAGAAAGGAAAGCTCCTTTTTTGAAAGATTACCCCTGTCTTTGTTTATGCTTCGGATTGGAACAAATGACTCTAATTCGCCCACGCCTACGAATCAGTCGACATTTTGTACAAATTTTACGAACGGAAGCTCTTATTTTCATATTTAGGTATTCCTTTCTTAAACTATGACTCTACTCTTTGGGAAAAAATAAGCCTCTTTACTTATATTTTGAAATTTGGAATTTATTATCCTAGAAAAACCTAATCCTTTGAATCTTTGGTATCCTTCAAATCTTCAGTATCCTTCGAGTCTTCGGTACGCTTCGAATCCTTATGGGGAAGTCTATAAATTATACGCCCCTTGCTTGAATCATAACGACTTACTTCAATTTTGACCCTATCCCCCATCAATATTCGTATAGAACTGGACCGGATTTTTCCTGAAATATAGCCCAGGATTATGGTGTCATTCTCTAAAAGAACTCGGAACATTCCGTTGGGTAGGGCTTCCGTAACTAAACCTTCGAAAGTAACTTTTGCTTCTCTCGGGTTTTTTTTTTCTCTCCTATTTTTTTTTTCTGTCATATTTTTTTCTCCTATTTTTCTATTTGCATTTTCAAAATAGGAAGTTCGAGATAGAATTCAGGTACTCTAGGCGGGGCTATTACCATATATAACATAAGACTTCTCCCCCAATTCTCTTTAGTCGAGCTTCTCGATCTGTCATTATACCTTGAGAAGTAGAAAGAATAGCAATTCCCATTCCGCCCAAAACCTTAGGAATTCCTTGATAGTTAGCATAAATTCGTAAGCCAGGTCGGCTTATACGCTTTAAAAAGGTTCTAGTTCTATATATTCCCTTTCTAGTCCTTCTCTTTTGATGTCGCAAAGTTGAAACCAAGAAATATCTATTACTTTCTTGATGTTTCCGAACACTTTCAATAAAACCCTCTCGTAGAAGTATTTTAACAATGTTTTCGGTAATATTTGTAGATACTACTCGAACAGTTCCCTTTTTACTCATGTCTGCGTTTCTTATAGAGGTTAGTAAATCAGCAATAGTGTCCTTGCCCATAAGACTCTAATTCTAGGTTCCTCCTAATTTTTAGATAATCAACATGTTTCCCTTTTTCTTTTTTTTATTTTAAAGCATATACGTAAAACACAATCTACTAATTTTTTCTTTGATCTATATCTCAGCTACTAGTATTTATAATACTTCAGGAGCTAATGAAACTATTTTAGTAAAATTGAATTCTCTCAATTCCTCGGCAATTGCGCCAAAAACTCTAGTTCCTTTTGGATTTCCTTTTTGATCAATGATAACTGCTGCATTGTCATCATAGCGTATTATTATACCGTCTTTACATTTGAATTCTTTACATGTACGTACAATTACAGCTCGAATTACTTCGGATCTTTCTAAAGGCATTTGGGGCACTGCGTCTTTGATTACAGCAACAATAACATCACCAATACGAGCATATCGCTGATTACCAGCAGCTCCTATGACTCGAATACACATCAATTTTCGAGCTCCACTGTTATCCGCTACATTTAAAAGGGTCTGAGGTTGAATCATATTATTTGGATTTCAATTTGTTATTTTACTGCAAAGGAATGAAAGATATATTGTCTCTCCAGAAGGAAAACCCCGGGTTTTTTATCTTCAATACTCCTTGGGGGTCTATATCTCTAATCTAAGAAATTGGCTTCGTATGGGCATTTTACTGGCAGCTATGGAGATAGCTGCTCTAGCTATAGTTTCTGATACTCCGCTCATTTCATAAAGTATTCGACCTGGTTTAACAACGGCTACCCAATATTCGGGGGACCCCTTTCCCGAACCCATACGTGTTTCTGTGGGTCTTAGTGTAACCGGTTTGTCGGGAAATATACGTACCCATAGTTTTCCACCACGACGTGCATATCGTGTCATTGCTCTTCGTCCTGCTTCTATCTGTCTCGCTGTAATCCAAGCGGGTTCAAGTACTTGAAGAGCATATCTACCAAAACAAATACGATTGCCTCGGCAGGATTTTCCCTTCATTCTTCCTCTATGTTGTTTACGAAATCTAGTTCTTTTGGGGTTATAGTCGATGGATGGTTTTTTTTAGTTCCATCTCTACTGCAAAACTGGACATGAGAGTTTCTTCTCATCCAGCTCCTCGCGAATGAAATGAGAAAGCGTGCAAATTTCTCGAATTCCATAATATTCAAAAATATTACGGATAGATACACAATTTTTAGATAATGTAATCCATTTTTTTTTTAGGAATATCCTTATTTTTACCCTTATTTAATCGTAGTAAAGTATTCTAATTCAATAAGGATTTCGCGTGCGAATATTTACTCTTTCTTGTCTTATTTGTTAATTTATAACCTTAGCAAATAAAGCAATTTTTTGGTTTGTTCCGCCATCCCACCCAATGAAGTATTAGGATTCTTTTCAATAAAATCAATCCTATGCAGTCATAGGTTTTGTCGTTCCTACAGCTTCTCCTTTAATGGTTAGGTTTAAATCCTGCAATGGAGCTTCCAAACTTTTGGAGTTAATTTTCTCAGTTTTATTAACCAGGGCTGCTCTTTATTATTGCTTTAAATTTTTATTTATTGTTTCACAAAATTACGATTTTTAATTCTCTCTTAATTTTTATTATTTTATTATATTGATGCTTTATCACATTGCCTTTTATGATGTAATTCATAGACCATACACGTTGGAATCTTATATCTTTCTTATTCTTCTTCTTTCTATCTATCATCCCTCCTTTTATCCACATCCCTTTAGTTTTGTTTCACAACCTAGAATACGGTTTCTTTTTTATAGAAAAAAATGCAGTTGCTACAACTATATGATAGATCTACTCATTTATGATAGATGTATTTATTCACATAGTGACTGTTTCTTTGTTAGGATCTCGACAATACGAAGCAATAGGTTGGTTATTAGTTAATTTTCTATAATTACTAATTTTTTTTTCTATTTTTAGTAGGGTTCGCTCCATTTTTTTTTTTTTTTTTTAATTTCTATTTTTGACCCTAAAGAAAAAAATAACGAGTCACACACTAAGCATAGCAATTATATTAAAAGATTTCTCAATTTTCATTAAATCTTATAGAAAGAGGTATAATTTCTTCTTTTTTCTAGGATTTTTGGAAAAATAATGTTCTTGTCTGTCTTTTTTATTCTATCGCTGGCCAGAATGAGAAGACAAGGTTAGTTATTCTTCTTCTACGAATATCCAAATTTTTACACCTAATACTCCATAGATAGTTCGAATTGGATAGCAGCAATAATAAATTTTAGCGCGAATTGTTTGGAGGGGAAGTCTCCCCTTTTTGATGCATTCGGCCCGTGCAATTTCTTTTCCTCCTAGACGGCCTGCAATTTTGATTTTTACTCCCTTTATATCTGCTTTTTTAGTTAATTCAATGGCTTTTTTCATTGCCTTTCGAAATGAAACTCTATTTTTTAATTGGAAAGCTATATATTCTGCAAGAATGTTAGGTTGTCTGTAAGGTTCTTTAACTTTTTCAATAGCAATATTAAGTCTCTGGTTTACAGAATTCACTTCCTTTTGGATATCTTTCTCTAATTCTTCGATTGCTCCTTTTTTCTTTAATAAATTGGGAAATCCAATATGGATTATAATGTGAATTGTATCGATTTCTTTTTGAATTTCTATATGTGTAATTACTTCGGAACTTGAGTCTGATTCTATTTTTCTATTCGAGCTTTTTTTCCTATTCTTTTGTATATAGTTCTTGATACAATTCCGTATTTTTTTATCTTCTTGTAGACCTTCAGAATAATTTTTTGGTTGTGCGAACCAAAAGGAATGGTGATTTTGGGTTGTACCAAGTCTGAAACCGAGTGGATTTATTTTTTGTCCCATATTTTTCTATTCTATTTTTTTTTTTTTTACTGGGAATCGAAATCTTAGGTTGATCTAAAAGTTATTTAGATTTCTTTACTATATTTAGTACAATTGTTATATGACACATGGTTTTTTTTATAGGATAACCGCGTCCTCGAGCCCGAGGTCTGAATTTTTTCATAATAGTACTCCTATTCACTTCGGCTTTTGTTATGAATAAATTAGCTTTGTCGAAATCCCGATAATGAGTAGCATTTGCTGCTGCCGAATAAACCAACTTTAAGATGGGATAAGATGCTCGATAAGGCATGAGGTTCAGTATCATAATGGTTTCCTCGTAGTAACGCCAGCGAATCTCATCAAGAACTCTTTGTGCTTTAAAAACGGACATATGTATGCGTTTTTGTGCTTTGAAAACCCGTTCGAACTTAAGTAGACGATCAGTTGGAACTTTTCTTGCGAGTTTCCGTAGCCCGTTCTTCTTCTTCTTTATCCTAGGGATATACTTTACCAATTTGAAACTTGTCATAAATAAGCTTATTCCCCGCCTACATTTGAATCCTATAAACTTTGTTTATTCTGAATCTTTCTATTCTGAATTCAGTTAACGACGAGATTTAGTATCCTTTCTTGCACTTTCATAACTCGTGAAATGCCGAGTAGGCACGAATTCCCCCAATTTGCGACCTACCATAGGATTTGTTATGTAAATAGGTATATGTTCCTTTCCATTATGAATCGCGATTGTATGGCCAACCATTGCGGGTAGAATGCTAGATGCCCGGGACCACGTTACTATTGTTTCTTTCTCCTCCTTCATATTGACCTTTTCGATTTTTTTCAATAAATGACGAGCTACAAAAGGATTCGTTTTTTTTCGTGTCACAGCTGATTACTCCTTTTTTCATTTTAAAGAGTGGCATCCTATGTCCACTATCTCGATCGAGGTATGGAGGTCAGAATAAATAGAATAATGATGAGTGGAAAAAAGAGAAAATCCTTTAGCTGGATAAGGGGCGGATGTAGCCAAGTGGATCAAGGCAGTGGATTGTGAATCCACCATGCGCGGGTTCAATTCCCGTCGTTCGCCCATCGCCTTATTGCAATGCAATTTTCCATATTCCTAGTTATGTATTTACTTACGGCGACGAAGAATAAAACTATCACTATATTTTTTACTTTTCCTAGTTCTTCTTCCAAGCGCAGGATAACCCCAAGGGGTTGTGGGTTTTTTTCTACCAATGGGGGCTTTCCCTTCACCGCCCCCATGGGGGTGGTCCACAGGGTTCATAACTACCCCTCTTACTACGGGGCGTTTACCTAGCCAACACTTAGATCCGGCTCTACCCAAACTTTTTTGGTTCACCCCAACATTACCCACTTGTCCGACTGTTGCTAAGCAGTTTTGGGATACCAAACGGACCTCCCCAGATGGTAATCTTAAAGTGGCCAATTTACCCTCTTTTGCAATCAGTTTCGCTACAGCACCTGCTGCTCTAGCTAATTGCCCACCCCTTCCACGTGTGATTTCTATGTTATGTATGGCCGTGCCTAAGGGCATATCGGTTGAAGTAGATTCTTATTTTTTCTCAAAAAATCCCTTCCCAAACTGTACAAGCTTCTTCCAAAGCATACGGCTTTCTAGATGTATATGACGATCTCTAGACAGATGGATCTTATATGAATGGTATGATGAAGTACCACATGAGTGGATATATAGAAAAGGAATCCAAATCTGCCGAATCGCTCATGTTATGATCTTCTACATCCTAGGTCTCCGCGTTCCGTCATCTGGCTTATGTTCTTCATGTAGCATTCAGATCGAATGACTCTATGAAATTACGTCGATACTTCCACATATTATGGGTAACGTAGGAGACATCCCTATTTTCACCCGGGGGTCTTAATTACCACTGCTTAGCTTTCAATTCGCCTCTGACCATCAAATTAAATGTGAATAACCCGTCCTCCTCTCTTTGAAACAAGGGGCGCTTCCGGTTCTGTGCGTGCTTCAAACAATTTTGTCTTCTCCATATTACCATATCTCTAGAGTCAATAATTTTCTATGAGGAACTACTGAACTCAATCACTTGCTGCCGTTACTCAACAGTTTTCTGTTGAGGTCTATCCCGTAGAGGTAGTCAAATTGGATCAGTGATCGATTTCTAGGTTTCGTCGTAAACCTAATTGGTTACTTCCAATTACGTAAATCAATAGTTCAAACCGCACTCAAAGGTAGGGCATTTCCCATTGATATAGGAACTTTTGTACCAGAAACAATAGTATCTCCAATTATAGCCCCTCTGGGATGTAAAATATATCTCTTCTCACCATCCCCATAGTGTATGAGACAAATGTATGCATTTCGATTAGGGTCGTATTCTATGGTTACGATTCTACCAGATATGTCTTTTTGATTCCGTCGAAAATCGATTTTACGGTATAGGCGCTTATGACCTCCCCCTCTATGCCTTGCGGTAATGATTCCTCTGGCATTACGACCTTTACCACAACGGTGCCGTCCATGGATCAATTTATTTCGTGGATTGGATTTCACTTGCCTGTCTACGGTTCCCTTGCGTGTGCTCGGGATAGGTGTTTTGTATAAATGTTTCGCCGTATTATTAAGTATTCTCCTTTAGTTCTTTTCTCTATCTAGAAGTGGAATAGAATAACCGGGTTGAAGGGTAATGATCATACGTCTGTAATGCATTGTATGTCCCAGAATAGGTCCCATTCTTCTACCCTTTCCGGGTAGTCGATGGCTATTCACAGCTACTACCTTAACACCAAAGAATAGCTCGACCCAATGCTTTATTTCTGTCTTAGTGAATCCCGATTCGACATTAAAAGTATATTGATTCTTTCCCAATAAACGAAGACTTTTTTCTGTAAATACTGCGTATTTAATTCCATCCATAAATCGACTTTCCCTCCTATGCTCTGAGTTCCAGTATCGATAAGAATTCGAGTTCTTATTGTTCTTATGTTATGGTATGAATATACCATACCAATTCGTTATGTATGGATGATGGATGAGATTCCATGGATAGAGAGCCTGTTCCAATAGACTTATGGAACGTTCCCGTTCGCGT